TATAGATAGTTTCCATGGAAACTATCTATAAAAAAATACTACGATTTTCAAAATTCTTTGCTGTATGCTGTACAATGAAAAAATACTTATTTTTTCTTCTCTTAAGTTAAGTTTAAGTAAAAAAGTGCAATTTGAACCAGATCATTTGGTTTTTGTGAGAACCATATGAATCACTACACTACTTGATTCATATGGTTCTCGCCGACTTACACAAATTTTTTATATCTTTTTTATAGTTGATATTCGTTAGAGACTTTCTTTAGACATTAATTAGACATAGACATTAATATAAATGAACCATAACTATGTAGCCCAATTCCTAACAGATTGACCCCAAAGTAGCATATCCAAATTATAAGAAAGCCAATAGAAGCCACAACAGCAGAATTTGCAGGGGGCAATTTTTTATTTGTTCGACTATGTAAATAAATCGCGAATACGGTCCAAGTAATAAATGCCCAAATTTCTTTTGGGTCCCAATTCCAATATGAACCCCATGCCTCATTAGCCCATACTGCTCCCGAAAGAATCCCTATGGTTAAAAAGATAAACCCTATACTAATAACACGATAACCCCAATGGTCCAATTGTTGAATCAATTGGGACCTGTAATAATTTTTAGCGGAAAAAAAATAAGTATTTCCAAAAACATTGCTTTTTTTATTCATGCATTGAATTTCACCAAAGTAAAAAGATTCATTGAAATTTAATAAATGGTTTTTATTATAAAAAAGTGTTATGTCTTTTCGAAATGTAATGACTAGAAGTGCTACTGATAATAATGATCCGCATAAAAGGGCCGCATAACCCAATACCATCATACTTACGTGCATTATTAACCACTCAGATTGGAGAGCGGGTACTAATATTTCGGATTGATGTATTTCAGTTAAAAGACCTGAAGTAGCAAAGCCTTGTGTAAAAAGAGTGCTTGGTGCAGTTATTGCACTTAAATAATTTTTATTTTTTTTGAAATATGGAACAATATGAATAATGGAGAAACTCCATGAAAGAAAGATTAATGATTCATATAAATTACTTAATGGAAAATGTCCCGAATAAATCCAACGAATGACTAACAATCCTGTTATACATAAAAAAGTCACGATCATGCCCCTTTTTGACAAATCAGATAGTTTTACGATTTCATCGACGAATAAGGTTATTAAATGAATTGTAATTACAATTGAAACAATCGAAAAGGAAATATGAGTTAATATATGTTCTAAAGTTAAAAATATCATAAAAATTAAAAATATAAAGTAAGGGGTCCTTTAATTATGAAGCGGCAATTACTAATTTAATTTATTATAGAATCTATTTTCTGTTTTTTAGAAGAGGGCATGCCGCCACTCGGACTCGAACCGAGATGCTCTAGCACTGCTTCCTAAGAGCAGCGTGTCTACCAATTTCACCATAGCGGCTTACTCAAATTTATAATAGCGTATTTCTATTCAATAGTCGAGACTGAATAAAGTAAATTCAATAGAATACTTTTAGAATACTTTTTAAAAAACAATCAAATTGATGAAGAAAAATTCATAGGAATTTGATTGTTTTTTTTTTAGTTTAGAGGATCGCTTTTATTTAACTTGGAATTTTCGTGGATTTTATCCTCTTCGAGAATTGACTCGTTGTAACTAACTAGTTCTACCCCCGGATAGGGGATAGAACTCAAAAAGAGTCTTTTCTCCTTTTTACTTTTTTGTATTTTTTACTGATTCACTTATAATTTAATTTATCTTTATCGTGTTTCATTTTATTAATAAACCCCCAAAAATAGGATTTCTTTTAAATCACTTAAATTTTATACATTTTTCATAGTTAATATACCAACTAAAAATTTTTTTTATATATTAGGTTAGTAATTCAGAGAAATAATAATTCATAAATTTACAAAAGAGTTTGAAATCAAAGATTCAGTTATTTTGGCTAAAGATCTTGTCTTGTATCAGTTCTTTATCTTTATATAGTTAATATAGAAATAGGCGAACAAAGAAGAAATTGAACTATTGTTAAGTAGATCAATGAGTAAAATCTTAAATTGCGTTCATAAAAAAGATACTAAATATACTAAAAAAAGGTAAACCTTTATATCCTGTGTTTTTCGTTTTTCAAAAAAAAAAAATGGGTAATGGAAACATTTTATATTCCTGATATCTAAATAAAAATTGCCAACTTTTGAGTCATGTAGATTCAGATTCTCACAATTTTTTATTACTTATTTGTTTGTCGCACAAAAAAACTTTTTGACTGCCCGGTGGAAAGAGATTTACCCAATGAAAAAGCTTTTAAAGCCGCCCAATATCCTTGCTTTTTCCAAATATTTTTACGAATACGTTTTTTTGATATAGAAGTACGTTTTTTTGGAACTGCCATTTGAAAATTAAGAGATTACTTATTATTCTATTGGATGTGAAAGACATCTATTGTTCAAAAGAAGTGATTTCTTATTTTACTATTTATTATCTATTTTCTTTCTTTATAACATTCTCTTTAT